GTTAATGTAGCTTAATTTAAAAAGTAAGGCACTGAAAATGCCTAGATGAGCTAGCATGCTCCATAAACACACAGGTTTGGTCCCAGCCTTACTATTAGTTGTCAGTAAGATTACACATGCAAGTAACTGCACACCAGTGAGAATGCCCTCTAAATTACATAATCAAAAGGAGCAGGCATCAAGCACGCCAAACGGCAGCTCTTCACGCCTTGCTAAACCACACCCCCACGGGAAACAGCAGTGACAAAACTTAAGCAATAAACGAAAGTTCGACTAAGCTATACTGAAATAAGGGTTGGTAAATTTCGTGCCAGCCACCGCGGTCATACGATTAACCCAAACTAATAAAAACGGCATAAAGTGTGTTCCAGAATACTAAAAATAAAGTTAAATTTTATCTAAGCCGTAAAATGCCCTAGCTAAAACAAAATAACCCACGAAAGTGACTTTAACACTCTGAAAACACGAAAGCCAAGACTCAAACTGGGATTAGATACCCCACTATGCTTGGCCGTAAACCTAAGTGATTAATAAACAAAATCACTCGCCAGAATACTACAAGCAATAGCTTAAAACTCAAGGGACTTGACGGTGCTTTTATTCCCTCTAGAGGAGCCTGTTCTGTAATCGATAAACCCCGATAAACCTCACCACCCCTTGCTAATCCAACCTATATACCGCCATCCCCAGCGAACCCTATCAAGGCTACAAAGTAAGCACAAACATTTGACGTAAAAACGTTAGGTCAAGGTGTAGTCCATGGGGTGGAAAGAAATGGGCTACATTTTCTACTAACAGAACAATATCTCACCAAAACCCTATGAAATCTAGGAGCCAAAGGAGGATTTAGTAGTAAACCAAGAATAGAGAGCTTGATTGAACAAGGCCATGAAGCACGTACACACCGCCCGTCACCCTCCTCAACCCTCACATAATTAGTTCCCTAAACACAATAAACATAGTACAAGAGAGGAGATAAGTCGTAACAAGGTAAGCGTACTGGAAAGTGTGCTTGGAAGAATCAAAGTGTAGCTTAAACCCAAAGCATCCGGCCTACACCCAGAAGACTTCACAATTAACGTGACACTTTGAAACTAAAACTAGCCTAACCTTCTACGCCCTCCAACAAACCTTACACACCCCCAACTAAAACATTCACCAAAATCACTAATAGTATAGGAGATAGAAATTTCACCCAGCGCTATAGAAAAAGTACCGTAAGGGAAAGATGAAAGAACAATTTAAAGTTCATAAAAGCAAAGTTCACCCCTTGTACCTTTTGCATAATGACTTAACTAGAGCAGCCCGACGAAGAGAATTTAAGCCAGAACACCCGAAACCAAACGAGCTACTCATGAACAGTTATATAAGAACCAACTCATCCATGTAGCAAAATGGTGAGAGGATTCACGAGTAGAGGTGAAAAGCCTAACGAGCTTGGCGATAGCTGGTTGTTCAGAAAAGAATTTCAGTTCAGCCTTAAATTAACCCAAAGTAACCCACTTAAACCCCCTGTTAATTTAAGCACTAACCCAAAGAGGAACAGCTCTTTGGAATAGGCTACAACCTTCAGTAGAGAGTAAACACTATCCCCTCATCGTTGGCCTAAAAGCAGCCACCAATAGAGAAAGCGTTCAAGCTCAACACATAACGTACTTTAATTTCTAAATCCTACAACAACCTCCTACCAAACAACTGAACTATTCTATCGCTAAATAGAAGCAATACTGTTAACATAAGTAACAAGAATCCTATTCTCCTAGCACAAGCTTATACCGGATCGGATGCCCACCGATAATTAACAATAAATTAAATTGACCCACTCCATAAATCCATTACTAAAAGCTATTGTTAACCCAACACAGGCGTGCACTAAGGAAAGATTAAAAAAAGTAAAAGGAATTCAGCAAAACCTAACCCCGCCTGTTTACCAAAAACATCACCTCCAGCATTACCAATATTGGAGGCACTGCCTGCCCAGTGACATGCGTTTAACGGCCGCGGTATCCTGACCGTGCAAAGGTAGCATAATCATTTGTTCTCTAATTAAGGACTAGAATGAACGGCCACACGAGGGTTAAACTGTCTCCTACTTTTAATCAGTGAAATTGACCTTCCCGTGAAGAGGCGGGAATATCCTAATAAGACGAGAAGACCCTATGGAGCTTAAATTACTAGCTCAAACAAGTATACCCAATAATTCAACAAAAATATAAACAACTACTACCCCTGAGCTAAAATTTTTGGTTGGGGTGACCTCGGAGCATAACTTAACCTCCGAATAAACAAGCTTAGACATTACCAATCAAAGCATCAACAAACCAACTGACCCAAACTTAACTTGATCAACGGAACAAGTTACCCTAGGGATAACAGCGCAATCCTATTATAGAGTCCATATCGACAATAGGGTTTACGACCTCGATGTTGGATCAGGACACCCCAATGGTGCAACCGCTATTAACGGTCCGTTTGTTCAACGGTTAAAGTCCTACGTGATCTGAGTTCAGACCGGAGTAATCCAGGTCGGTTTCTATCTATTTAGTATCTCTCCCAGTACGAAAGGACAAGAGAGATAAAGCCAACTCAATAGAGCGCTCTCAACCTCAATAGATGATAATCACTTAATCTAACAACTAACTCAACACCCTGCCCAAGACCAGGGCTTATTAAGATGGCAGAGCCCGGCAATTGCATAAAACTTAAAACTTTAGACCCAGAGGTTCAACTCCTCTTCTTAATACGATGTTCTTTACTAACCTCCTCCTACTAATTATCCCCATTATAATGGCTATAGCTTTCTTTACACTAATTGAGCGAAAAATCCTAGGCTACATACAACTCCGCAAGGGTCCCAATACCGTAGGCTCACACGGACTACTTCAACCCTTCGCCGATGCAATAAAACTATTCATCAAAGAACCCTTACGACCCCTAGCCTCCTCCACACTACTTTACATCACTGCACCAGTACTGGCTCTATTCATCGCACTTATCATATGAGCCCCCCTGCCAATACCACACCCACTAATTAACTTAAACTCAGGACTCTTATTCATTCTAGCTACATCAAGCCTAGCCGTATACTCGATCCTCTGATCAGGCTGAGCATCCAACTCCAAATACGCCCTAATTGGCGCCCTACGAGCAGTAGCTCAAACAATCTCGTACGAAGTTACCCTAGCCATTATCCTATTGTCAATTCTCCTAATAAGTGGATCATTTACCCTCTCTACCCTCGCCACAACCCAAGAACACCTATGACTTATCATTCCATCCTGACCCTTAACCATAATATGATTTACCTCCACCCTAGCGGAAACAAACCGAGCCCCCTTCGACCTAACAGAAGGAGAATCCGAACTAGTATCAGGCTTCAACGTAGAATACGCCGCAGGCCCCTTTGCCTTATTTTTCATGGCAGAATATACCAACATCATCATAATAAATGCCCTAACAACCATACTTTTCCTAGGAACACTATACAAACCCAACATACCAGAAACATATACAACAAACTTCACCACCAAGGCCCTCTTACTAACCACATTATTTCTATGAATTCGGGCATCATACCCACGATTCCGGTATGATCAACTTATACACCTACTATGAAAAAATTTCCTCCCACTAACACTAGCACTATGCATATGACATATCTCTCTTCCGATCCTAATATCACATATCCCCCCACAAATATAGAAATATGTCTGACAAAAGAGTTACTTTGATAGAGTAAATAATAGAGGTTTAACCCCCTTATTTCTAGGATTGCAGGTCTTGAACCTGCCCCTAAGGATTCAAAATCCTTCGTGCTACCAATCTACACCACATCCTACAACAGTAAGGTCAGCTAAATAAGCTATCGGGCCCATACCCCGAAAATGTTGGTTTATATCCCTCCCATACTAGTTAACCCCACAATCCCTTCACTAATCGCAATTACAATCTTCACAGGAACAATACTGACAATGATCGGATCACACTGACTTCTAATGTGAATCGGCCTAGAAATTAACATATTAGGCATTATCCCAATCCTAATAAAAAACTATAAGCCCCGGTCAACAGAAGCAGCCACAAAATATTTCCTCGTACAAACAACAGCCTCCATACTACTAATATTTACCATCGTACTCAACGCTGTACACTCCGGACAATGAAACATTACCGATCCCCACAACCAACTAATCTCCCTCACAACTACCATTGCACTAACAATAAAACTGGGAATAGCCCCCTTCCACTTTTGAGTCCCTGAAGTCACACAAGGCATTTCACTAATAACGGGAATACTCCTCCTAACATGACAGAAACTAGCCCCAATCTCCATTATACTCCAAATTCACCTGTGGACAAACCTAAACACCCTCCTACCAATTGCCATTTCATCAATCCTAGTAGGAGGATGAGGAGGCCTTAACCAAACACAATTACGAAAAATCCTAGCCTACTCATCCATTACCCACATGGGCTGAATAATAGCCATCCTCACATTCTGCCCACCCCTAACAGTACTAAACCTGCTTATCTATCTAACATTAACTATTGTTATATTTACTACCTTGAACCTCAATACAAGTACTACCACACTAATACTGTCAAGCCTATGAAACAAAACCCCAACAATTACTTTAACAATCATAATCACCCTACTATCCCTAGGAGGACTCCCTCCACTTACGGGCTTCCTACCCAAATGAGCTATCATCCAAGAACTCTCAAAAAACAACAACATTACTACAGCCATAGTCATGGCCATTATGGCACTCCTAAACCTATACTTCTACATGCGACTGATCTATAACACTTCCCTAACCCTATTTCCCACATTCAACAATACAAAAATAAAATGACAACTCCAAATTACAAAACAAACTCAACTTATACCACCCCTAATTATTCTATCTACCCTATCCCTCCCTCTATCACCAACCTTTTCAATTCTACACTAGAAATTTAGGTTAAACAGACCAAGAGCCTTCAAAGCCCTAAGAAAGCAAACACATGCTTAATTTCTGCTCGTAAGGGTTGCAAGAATTTATCTTGCATCAACTGAACGCAAATCAACTACTTTAATTAAGCTAAACCCTCAACTAGACCGGTGGGCTCCAACCCCACGAAAATTTAGTTAACAGCTAAATACCCTAATCAACTGGCTTCAATCTACTTCTCCCGCCTCTCAGGGAAAAAAAGGCGGGAGAAGCCCCGGCAGTATTGAAGCTGCTTCTTTGAACTTGCAATTCAACGTGATAACCACCTCAGAGCTTGGTAAAAAGAGGGCTTCCTCTGTCTTTAGATTTACAGTCTAATGCTTACTCAGCCATTCTACCCATGTTCATCAACCGTTGACTCTACTCAACAAATCACAAAGATATTGGAACCCTCTACCTATTGTTTGGGGCTTGAGCAGGAATAGTAGGTACAGCTCTCAGTCTCCTTGTCCGGGCCGAACTTGGTCAACCAGGGACCTTACTAGGAGATGACCAAATCTACAATGTAGTCGTAACAGCCCACGCTTTCGTCATAATTTTCTTCATAGTTATACCCATCATAATTGGAGGCTTTGGGAATTGACTTGTACCCTTAATGATTGGAGCTCCTGATATAGCATTTCCGCGAATAAATAATATAAGCTTTTGACTCCTTCCACCATCATTCCTACTTCTCCTTGCCTCCTCAATAGTGGAGTCAGGCGCAGGAACAGGATGAACAGTTTATCCTCCTTTAGCCGGAAATTTGGCCCACGCGGGAGCATCCGTAGATTTAACAATTTTCTCCTTACACCTAGCAGGAGTATCCTCTATCCTGGGAGCTATTAACTTCATCACAACGGTAATTAATATGAAACCTCCAGCCATATCACAATATCAAACCCCCTTATTTGTATGATCTGTAATAATTACAGCTGTCCTTTTACTGTTGTCTCTACCTGTACTGGCGGCAGGGATCACAATACTCCTAACTGACCGCAACCTTAATACAACTTTCTTTGATCCTGCAGGAGGTGGCGACCCTATCCTGTATCAACACTTATTCTGATTCTTCGGGCACCCCGAAGTCTATATCCTGATTCTTCCAGGCTTCGGCATAATTTCCCACATCGTGGCATACTATTCAGGCAAAAAAGAACCCTTTGGCTATATGGGTATGGTCTGAGCTATAATATCCATCGGCTTCTTGGGTTTTATCGTATGAGCCCACCACATATTCACCGTAGGTATGGACGTTGACACCCGAGCATATTTTACATCGGCCACTATGATTATTGCTATTCCCACTGGAGTAAAAGTTTTTAGCTGATTAGCTACGCTTCACGGAGGCAACATCAAATGGTCACCCGCCATACTATGAGCCCTGGGTTTCATCTTCTTATTTACAGTGGGAGGTCTAACAGGAATTATCCTCGCCAACTCGTCACTAGATATCGTTCTTCACGATACATATTACGTAGTAGCGCACTTTCACTATGTATTATCAATAGGGGCAGTCTTTGCCATTATAGGAGGGTTTGTTCATTGATTCCCTCTATTTTCAGGCTACACATTACACGGTACCTGATCTAAAATTCACTTTGCTACTATATTTGTAGGTGTAAACATGACATTCTTCCCACAGCACTTTTTAGGTCTGTCAGGAATGCCCCGCCGTTACTCCGACTACCCTGATGCTTACACCACATGAAATATAATCTCATCGATCGGGTCCTTCATCTCCCTAACAGCAGTAATATTAATGGTTTTCATAATTTGAGAAGCCTTTGCCTCAAAGCGAGAAATTTCAACAGTGGAATTAATACCAACGAACTTAGAGTGACTTCATGGTTGTCCGCCACCCTACCACACATTCGAAGAACCTGCTTACGTAAAAGCATAATTAAGAAAGGAAGGAATTGAACCCCCTATAATTGGTTTCAAGCCAACCGCATAACCATCATGACTTTCTCCAAATCAAGATATTAGTAAAACAATTACATAACTTTGTCAAAGTTAACTTACAGGTTGAACCCCGTATATCTTAATGGCCTGCCCAGTCCAACTAGGATTTCAAGACGCCACCTCCCCCATTATGGAAGAACTTCTATATTTCCATGATCATACTTTAATAATCGTATTCCTTATTAGCTCCCTAGTTCTCTATATTATTTCCCTGATACTCACTACTAAACTCACTCATACAAATACGGTGGACGCCCAGGAGGTGGAAATAGTATGAACTATTTTACCCGCAGTCATCCTAATTCTCATTGCTCTTCCATCTTTACGCATCCTATATATAATAGATGAAGTCACCACACCTTCCCTAACCCTCAAAACAATAGGACATCAATGGTACTGAAGCTATGAGTACACTGATTACGAAAACCTTAACTTTGACTCATACATAATTCCCCTATCAGATCTTAAGCCCGGAGAACTTCGCTTACTTGAAGTTGATAACCGAATCGCTCTACCCACGGAAATATCCATCCGAATGCTTATCTCCTCAGAAGATGTACTTCACTCGTGAACTGTGCCCTCTTTAGGCGTAAAAACAGATGCTATCCCAGGACGCTTGAACCAAGTTACCCTAATAACCTCCCGCCCAGGTATCTACTATGGCCAATGCTCAGAAATCTGTGGTGCAAACCACAGTTTTATACCAATTGTGCTTGAACTAGTTCCCCTAAAATACTTTGAAGAATGATTACTAATTATATTATAACTCACCGTGAAGCTAACAAGCATTAACCTTTTAAGTTAAAGACTGAAAGTGCAAATCTTTCCACAGTGAAAATGCCACAACTAAATACATCAACGTGATTTATGACAATCTCCTCCATAATCCTCACCCTATTTGTCGTATTTCAGCTAAAAATCCTAAAACTTAACTACCCCTTAAACCCTACATTAAAGACCATTAGCAAACATAACCGTACAAACCCCTGAGAATTAAAGTGAACGAAAATCTATTCTCCTCTTTTATCACTCCTACAATTGTAGGAATCCCCATCGTCATTCTTATCATTCTAACCCCTAGCATCTTCTTCTCCCCCTCCCCCCGACTTATTAATAACCGCCTCACCTCCTTACAACAATGATTAATTCAACTAATACTAAAACAACTAATAGCAACACACAACACCAAAGGACAAACCTGAGCCCTCATATTAACCTCGCTAATCCTATTTATTAGCTCAACCAACTTGCTTGGTCTATTACCTCACTCATTCACCCCTAACACACAACTATCAATAAATCTAGGTATGGCCATTCCCCTATGAATAGCTACAGTTATTACAGGTTTCCGTCACAAAACAAAAGCATCCCTGGCCCACCTCCTACCACAGGGTACACCCATCCCTCTTATCCCTATATTAATTATTATTGAGACTATTAGTCTCCTTGTTCAACCCACAGCATTGGCCGTACGACTGACAGCCAATATCACGGCAGGCCACCTACTTATACACCTAATTGGTGGAACTACCCTAACACTCACTTCGATCAACCCTGCCATTTCCCCATTTACATTTATCATTCTTGTATTACTTACAGTCCTTGAACTAGCCGTTGCCCTAATTCAGGCCTACGTATTTACCCTACTAGTAAGCCTTTACTTACACGACAACACTTAATGACCCACCAAACTCACGCCTACCATATAGTTAACCCTAGCCCTTGACCCCTCACAGGAGCCCTTTCAGCACTCCTAATAACATCTGGTCTAACCATATGATTTCACTTTAACTCAATTTCCCTCTTGTCCCTAGGACTATTAACCAACTTATTAACAATATACCAGTGGTGACGAGATATTGTGCGAGAAGGAACTTTCCAAGGCCACCACACTCCTATAGTCCAAAAAGGCCTTCGATATGGCATAATTCTATTCATTATCTCAGAAGTATTCTTCTTTGCGGGCTTTTTCTGGGCCTTCTACCACTCAAGCTTAGCCCCTACCCCCGAACTCGGAGGCTGCTGACCCCCAACAGGCATCCAACCCCTTAACCCCCTGGAAGTTCCCCTACTTAACACAGCCGTACTCCTAGCCTCGGGCATTTCCATTACCTGAACCCACCATAGCTTGATAGAAGGTAACCGAACACATATGCTCCAAGCTTTGCTAATCACTATTTCCCTAGGTATCTACTTTACACTCCTCCAAGCCTCAGAATACTCCGAAACATCCTTCACAATCTCAGACGGGGTGTATGGATCAACATTTTTTATAGCAACAGGCTTCCATGGCTTGCACGTCATCATCGGATCCACTTTCCTCGCTACCTGCTTTTTCCGCCAAGTAAAATTCCACTTCACCTCTAATCACCATTTCGGCTTCGAAGCAGCAGCCTGATATTGACACTTTGTTGATGTAGTATGACTGTTCCTATATGTCTCTATTTACTGATGAGGATCCTATTCTTTTAGTATCACTTAGTACAATTGACTTCCAATCAATCAGCTTCGGTAATAACCCGAAAAAGAATAATTAACTTCCCACTAACTCTTATTACTGACGCCCTTCTAGTCACAACCCTTGTAACAATCGCATTTTGAATACCACAGCTAAACATTTACACGGAAAAATACAAGCCCTACGAATGCGGATTCGACCCCATAGGATCCGCCCGCCTACCATTCTCCATAAAATTCTTTCTGGTAGCCATCACATTCCTCTTATTCGACCTAGAAATTGCCCTCCTCCTTCCACTCCCCTGGGCAATCCAAACAGACAATCTAAAGCTTACATTAACAACGGCCCTCATACTAATCTCTATTCTAGCTGCAGGCCTCACTTACGAATGATTTCAAAAAGGACTCGAATGAGAAGAATAATATTGATAATTAGTTTAAAATAAAATAAATGATTTCGACTCATTAGATTATGAATTACATAATTATCATATGCCTTCAATTTCCACTAACATTATTCTAGCCTTTACCGCTGCCCTCACAGGTATACTAGTATTCCGCTCCCATTTAATATCCTCCCTACTATGCTTAGAAGGCATGATATTATCTATATTTATCTTAAGCACTCTTACTATTATGAATTTACACTCCACAATATCTTTCATAATGCCTATTCTCCTGTTGGTATTTGCAGCATGTGAAGCAGCCATCGGCTTAGCCTTACTGGTAATAATATCCAACACCTACGGCTTAGACCTTATTCAAAACCTTAGCCTCCTTCAATGCTAAAAATTATCATACCAACAGCTATGCTACTACCAGTAACCTGATACTCCACCAATCCTATAATCTGAATCAACATTACCTTACATAGCCTAACAATCAGCCTCGTAAGCCTACTCTTATTTAAACAAGCCGATACCAACAGCAATAATTTCTCACTAACTTTTTTCTCCGACCCATTATCATCACCCCTCCTAATCCTAACAACATGGTTATTCCCCCTTACGGTTATAGCGAGCCAATATCACCTTACAAAAGAATCCTGAGAACGAAAAAAGCATTTCCTCTCTACTCTTATCTCCCTACAACTATTTCTAATTATAACATTCACAGCCACTGAACTAATTATATTTTATATCCTATTTGAATCCACACTAATTCCCACCCTTATCATTATTACCCGATGAGGAAACCAAACGGAACGATTAAACGCAGGCCTATACTTCCTATTTTATACCCTAGCCGGATCTTTACCATTACTCGTAGCGCTATGCCATATCCAAGACTCCATAGGCACATTAAGCCTCTTCATAATAACTTACTGACTACAAGAATTACCCAGTTCATGATCCAACTATCTACTATGAACAGCATGCATTATAGCCTTTATAGTAAAAATACCCCTTTATGGCCTCCACATATGGTTACCTAAAGCCCACGTAGAAGCCCCCATTGCTGGATCTATAATCCTCGCAGCCATCCTCTTAAAACTAGGAGGTTATGGGATAATACGTATTATCATAATTCTTAATCCCCTAACAAAGTTTATAGCATACCCATTCCTCATAATATGCTTATGAGGAATAATTATAACCAGCTTAATTTGTCTGCGACAAACGGACCTAAAATCACTTATTGCCTACTCATCAATTAGTCACATGGCATTAGTAACTATAGCTATCCTTATTCAAACACCATGAAGCCTTATAGGAGCAACAACCTTAATAGTTGCACATGGCCTTACGTCCTCAGTATTATTCTGTCTCGCCAACTCAAACTACGAACGCATCCATAGCCGAACAATACTCCCGGCACGGGGACTTCAAGCCCTCCTTCCACTAATAAACACATGATGACTTCTCGCCAGCCTAAGCAACCTAGCTTTACCACCCTCCATTAACTTAATTGGGGAACTACTGGTAACCATAGCAGCCTTCTCCTGGTCTAACACAACAATCATCTTGACAGGCCTAAACATACTAATTACCGCCACCTATTCACTATACATGCTAACAACAACACAACGGGGTAAACCTTCATACCACACACAAAACTTTAGTCCCTCCCTCACACGAGAAAATACCCTAATATCCATACACATCCTTCCCCTTCTTCTCCTAACCTTAAACCCCAAAATCCTCATAGGACAAACATACTGTAGATATAGTTTAAACAAAACACTAAACTGTGAATTTAGCTATAAGGACTCAAAATCCCTTATCTACCGAGAGAGAATGAAAGAACTGCTAACTCTGCACCCCGTACATAACAGTATGGCTCCCTCAACTTTTAAAGGATAGTAGCTATCCATTGGCCTTAGGAGCCAAAAAATTGGTGCAACTCCAAATAAAAGTAATTAACCTGTGCCCCTCCCTCACTCTAATCACACTAATAATCCTAACATACCCCATTATAACGAGCCTCACGGACATTCACAAAAATACCCCTTACATCCTCCACGTAAAACTGACCACTATTTGCGCTTTCCTTATTAGCCTAATCCCAGCTGCACTATTTACTTTCTCGGGACAGGAAATAATCATTTCCAACTGACACTGAATATCAATCCAAACCCTAAAACTATCCATTAGCCTAAAACTAGACTATTTCTCAACACTATTTATTCCAGTAGCACTGCTCGTTACTTGGTCCATCATAGAATTCTCAACATGATACATACAGCCAGACCCAAACATTAATCTATTCTTTAAATACCTCCTCCTATTTCTCATTACCATACTAATTCTAGTGACCGCCAACAACTTATTCCAACTCTTTATCGGCTGAGAAGGCGTCGGTATTATATCCTTTCTACTAATCGGCTGATGATACGGACGAACCGACGCAAATACGGCAGCCCTACAAGCCATTATCTACAACCGCATTGGAGACATTGGATTTATCCTAACCATAGCATGATTCTCAATATACTCTAATTCCTGAGAACTTCAACAAATATTTATACTTAACCATAATCCAAACCCAATTCCATTAATAGGCCTACTTCTTGCAGCCACTGGGAAATCCGCCCAATTCGGACTTCATCCATGACTTCCGTCAGCGATAGAAGGCCCTACACCAGTTTCAGCCCTACTTCACTCTAGCACGATAGTTGTAGCCGGAATTTTCCTCTTAATCCGATTCCATCCCATAACAGAAAATAACAACATAACCCAAACACTCATACTGTGTCTGGGTAGCACTACCACCCTATTCACGGCAATCTGTGCTCTTACACAAAACGATATCAAAAAAATCGTAGCCTTTTCCACCTCGAGCCAACTAGGCTTGATAATGGTTACTTTGGGTATTAACCAACCCCATCTAGCCTTCCTCCACATCTGTAATCACGCCTTCTTCAAAGCTATACTATTTATATGCTCCGGCTCCATCATCCACAGTCTAAACAATGAACAAGACATTCGAAAAATAGGTGGCCTCTTCAAAACCATACCCTTCACAGCCTCCTCCCTTACTGTAGGAAGCCTCGCACTCACGGGTATACCTTTTCTAACAGGTTTTTACTCAAAAGACCTTATCATCGAATCCATAAATACATCCAATACCAACGCCTGAGCCCTAATAATTACACTCATTGCAACTTCCCTAACCGCTGTTTATAGTACCCGAATAATCTTCTATACATTAATAAAACAACCCCGATTTATAGTCCCAACTATCATTAACGAGAACAACTCCCCATTAATTAACTCGATCAAACGCTTAGCAATCGGCAGCATCTTCGCCGGATTTTTCATATCAAACAACATTCCCCCCCTTACCACCCTACAAATAACAATACCAACTTATCTAAAAATAACAGCCCTAATCATAACTATTCTGGGACTCACCCTAGCAATAGAATTAAACCTTATAACAAACAACTTAAAACTTGAATTACCCTCTCACACCCTCAAATTCTCAAACATATTAGGATTCTTCCCAATAATTACCCACCGTTCTACCCCCTTACGCAACCTTACCATAAGCCAAAACACAGCATTTCTCCTACTAGACCTAATCTGACTGGAAAAAACCATACCAAAAAACTTATCACAACTACAAATACTATCCTCCACAACCATCTCAAACCAAAAAGGCCTAATCAAACTATATTTCCTCTCTTCCCTCATCTCAATACTCCTGGCCCTCCTAATTGTCATTTAATCCTTCTTCGAACAATTTCAATAACAATCAACACACTCATAAACAGAAAACAACCCGCAATAGCCACAAACCAACTAACATAATTATAAAGAGATGCCACCCCTAGAGAATCTTCACGAACGACACTAACCTCTTTATCCACAAAAATAATCCAATCCTCCAAATCACCAAAACCAACCACCACCTCAAAATCACCCTCCCCTACCACCCAAACTACCACCAACAATTCCATAATGACCCCTACTAACAAAGACCCTAGAACAACAGTACTAGAACCCCAAGTCTCTGGGTACTCTTCAGTAGCCATCGCCGTAGTATACCCAAACACCACCAATATACCCCCTAAATAAACCAAAAACATCATTAAACCCACAAAAGTACCCCCAAAACCCACAATAATAGCACACCCCACAGCCCCACTGACAATTAACCCAATTCCCCCATAAATAGGAGAAGGCTTTGACGAAAAACCTACAAAACCCAAAACAAAAATTATACTTAACAAAAACATCACATATACCATAATTTTTACATGGATTCTAAACCATGACCAATGACATGAAAAATCATCGTTGTATTTCAACTACAAAAACACAAATGACTAACATTCGAAAAAATCACCCTCTCATAAAAATTATCAACAGTTCACTCATTGACCTTCCTACACCACCTAATATTTCCTCCCTATGAAACTTCGGTTCCCTACTGGGAGCCTGCCTAACCATCCAGATTACCACAGGTCTATTCCTGGCCATGCACTATACAGCAGATACAACAACCGCATTCTCCTCCGTAGCCCACATCTGCCGAGACGTAAACTACGGCTGACTTATCCGCTACCTCCACGCCAACGGAGCATCCATATTCTTCCTATGCCTGTTTATTCACGTGGGCCGAGGTCTATACTACGGCTCTTTCACCCTACTAGAAACCTGAAACCTCGGCACCATCCTACTATTCTCGACAATAGCCACGGCCTTCATAGGCTATGTCCTCCCATGAGGACAAATATCATTCTGGGGTGCTACAGTAATCACAAACTTACTCTCAGCAATCCCTTACATCGGCACCGACCTAGTAGAGTGAATCTGAGGTGACTTCTCTGTCGGCAAAGCCACTCTGACCCGATTCTTCGCACTCCACTTTATTTTACCCTTCATCATCTTAACCCTAGTTATAATTCACCTTCTCTTCCTTCACGAAACGGGATCCACCAATCCACTCGGCACATCCTCAAACCCTGACAAAATTCCATTTCACCCCTACTACACCGCTAAAGACCTACTAGGGTTTCTACTCCTCTTTTTATCACTCACAACACTAACACTTTTCCAACCAGACCTACTAGGAGACCCCGACAACTACAGCCCAGCAAACCCCCTCAACACCCCACCCCACATCAAGCCGGAATGGTATTTCCTCTTTGCCTACGCCATCCTACGATCCATTCCTAACAAACTCGGAGGAGTAATTGCCCTATTCCTATCTATTCTAATCCTAGCAATTATCCCATCCCTATACTCCACCAAACAACAAACCATAATATTCCGTCCCCTAAGCCAATTCCTATTCTGAATCTTAGTAGCAGACCTATTTACCCTTACATGAGTCGGAGGGCAACCCGTCGAAAACCCCTTTATTATTATCGGACAAGTGGCATCCGTCCTATATTTTTCCCTTATAACTCTTATTATACCAATAACACGCCTTATCGAAAACAAAATACTCAAATGAAGAGCCCTTGTAGTATACTTATTACCCCGGCCTTGTAAACCGAAAATGGAGCCTTCCTCCCTAGGGCAACCTCAAGGAAGAAGCACCATGCTCCACCTTCAACACCCAAAGCTGAAATTCTATATAAACTATTCCTTGTTAAATTACTACTTCTACCAACCATAAACAAAAACGCCCTACCTATGTGCTTCGTGCATTGCATGCTCTCCCCCATACAATATAATACAGTCTCCCTCGCGGGTGGTCCACGTGGTACATCTATGTATATCGTGCATTAAGCCCTTATCCACATGCATATAAGCAAGTACATACTACTATATACAGTACATAAGACATACATATGTATAATCCACATTAACTCCTTGTCCCCACGGATATTCTCGAGTACTTTCGTCTCTTGATATTACATGAGTACATAATCCTATTAACCGGACATAAAACATCAATCTATTAATCGAACACTTGCGCATTAAGTTTCGTAGTCCTTGTCAACACGGATATCCCCTTCCACAATTTCTAGGGCTTCTACCATCCTCCGTGAAACCAGCAACCCGCCCGCATAATGCCCCTCTTCTCGCTCCGGGCCCATACCACTTGGGGGTGACTAAACTGAAACTATACCTGGCATCTGGTTCTTACTTCAGGGCCATATCAACTATACCCGCCCACTCGTTCCCCTTAAATAAGACATCTCGATGGATTAGTTACTAGATAACCCGTGATTAGTCATAACTGAACTGTCAGGCCTCTGGTATTTTTTAATATTCGGGGATGCAGGGACTCACCATGGCCTACGCCGAAAACCGGCCAGCCTGCGCCCAGACCATCAATTGTAGCTGGACTTAACATGTACATTCTTTACCCTCATAATTATCATAGTTGATTATTTAATTCATGCTCGAAGGACATAAGTTATTGTACTATCCACATTACTACCATAAGTGGTTATTTAATTCATGCTTGAAGGACATAAGCAATTTTAATACACGCACACGCACATAGCATACCCATATATGCACGTGAGCCCGTATCCACGCCTATACGTCAGTATGTACGCACGTATACACGTATACACGTACGCACGTATACACGTATACACGTATACACGTATACACACACGCGTTCTTGTATACCCAAACATTCAAGACAAACCCCCCTACCCCCCATCCTAGCCTTCACAGATTCTTGGTATATCCATTCTTGCCAAACCCCAAAAACAAGAACTTCCCGCACTGCTACTTAACTAGGACTTTGCAATCACTTATACTTTGCCTAACCCTGGCAAACGATAGAAAACCATACACTCTATGTAGAGTGTTAATAATTTACGCTGATACCAGCGTAGTAGCCCAACCCACCCCTTTACGAAAGAATCCTTCCATTCCAGTCATAATTTCAAAACCACCCCATCAAAATAACAACGCATCTAACTTAACTTAAGAGATCAAAAAATCTCAACACCTTAGTCCCAA